GAGATAAGGTAATCATGAACCCTTGACCAATGTACCTTGCAGCTCGTACTGTTTGTTGACCGTAATTCATGAACCCAGTTACCATAGGGAACATATCGTAAAGATCTATGAATAATTTTATGTTTGTTTCTTTCTCTTGTTTGATATTTGAGAGAAGTCGTAAATCGAGAATATCCTAGTCCTTTTTCTTTCCTTTACAATGAAAGGAGTTGGAAAGAAGTTGTTAATAATAGATTACCGAGAGAAATGGGTAAAAGAAATTTCCATCCAAGATTTAATAATTGGTCTATTCTTAGTCTAGGTAAAGTCCATCTTGTTGTGATAGAAATAAACAAGAAGAAATAAGTTTTAGCTAATGTAATAAAAATACCAATTGTCGTTCCAAAGACTCTACCTACTTTATTTATTTCAAATAGCTCAGGAACGAATATGTAAGGAATAGAGATATTCCAACCCCCTAAGTAAAGAACTGTTACAAATAACGAAGAAACTAATAGATTTAGATAGGAAGCAACATAAAATAACCCAAATTTGATACCCGAATATTCGGTTTGATAACCTGCTACTAATTCTTCCTCTGCTTCTGGTAAATCGAAAGGTAATCTCTCACATTCTGCTAGGGAAGAAATTAGAAAAATGAAAAACCCTATAGGTTGACGCCACAAATTCCATCCCCAAAAACCATATTTGGACTGGGCCTCAACTATATCAACTGTACTTGAACTGTTAGATAATCATAGTCGATGATAACATCACTGTTCCCATCGCTATTTCAGAACCGTACGTGAGATTTTCACCTCATACGGCTCCTCGAGGGCCATCAATAAATCTAAGGACCGAATTGATATTATTTATATTGATATGTTTGTAGTATAATACTATAATATCGATTGGAAATTAAATATATATTCTATATAGATAGAGTCAAAACCTATCGGAAGGTCCTGAATTAGACCAATGGAATTCTGTCTGCTATAATAACTAAAAAAGCACTTCTGAATTGATCTCATCCTTTAATAATTTGAATTTTTCTTTGTTGAGTAATAACTTAATCCTTCAATAAAATACTCTTTCTAGAAATATTAATAGATATCTCAACCCATTCTTTTTGATTACGAAAAAAAAAATTATACATTTGAATATAGGAAAGAAGAAAAAGATCTTTTTTTTTTTTTCGTTCCTATTCTTCTTTCTGAAAAAGGGGGGTTTCAAAAAAAGGATTATTTCGTTCCTGATAGTCATTTTTGAATCTGTGGATAGGAGCATACTCTGAATCGGAATTGTGGGTAGTACTACTTGATCATTTCTACTAACTTAAAGTCCCAATTATTATTCTTTTTATCTTATGTAAAAATTATTTTTGGATAATTTACATAAAAAATCTCCATTACTAATCCTTTATGTATTTTGGTGTTCCTAACCATCCACTGATTTTTGCTCAATCACCCGTTAGGGTAATACATAGAAACCAGAGTGAAAACTCTATACGGTTGATCTTTTGAGTTGAGCCCGCTTCAAGCCAGGATGACTAATCAACCAATCTTGGGGTAAAAGTCTTGCTTATATTTACTTTTTTTTTTCTTGTACGTAGGAAATGAGACTCCATTTTTTTACTGCTAATTTCTAAGCTGTTTTCTTTCACTCATACAACTATCTGATTTAGGTCATCAAACTGAATGATGAATAAAAAAAGGAGATATCTATTCAATTTCTTTTCGAAAAAAAAAAAAGGAATAAAGAAAAGAAAAGTTTCTGTTTTAACGAATCGCACGTAGAGATATTGATAACACACAAAGAGTTAATGGTATTTCATAACTAATCGATTGAGCAGCGGCTCGTAGACCACCTAAAAAAGAATATTTATTATTTGATCCATATCCTGACATAAGAAGTCCAATGGGAGCAATACTGGAAATGGCAATCCATAAAAAAACACCGATATTGAGATCAGATAAAACAAGGTGATAACTAAAAGGAATTACTGAATAACTTAGTAAAATGGATATAACTGCTATGGATGGTCCTATACTGAATAAACGAGTATCTCCTCGAGATGGAAAAAGATTCTCTTTGAAAATAAGTTTTGTCCCATCTGCTAAAGCTTGAAGAATTCCCAAAGGACCGGCGTATTCGGGACCAATACGTTGTTGTATTCCTGCGGATATTTCTCTTTCTAACCACACAATTACGAGTACACCTATTGTGATTCCCAATACAAGAGTCAAAATAGGTAAAAACATCCCTATGATTCCATAGACTTCTTTTAAAGATTCCAATCTAGAAAAAGAATTTAGATCTTGTACTTCTGTTGTATCAATTATCATTTTAACGATCAACTTCTCCCATAATGATATCTATGCTACCTAGTATTGTCATAATATCGGCCAATTTCATTCTTTTAACTAACTGAGGAAGAATTTGCAAATTGATAAAACCAGGTGGACGAATTTTCCACCTCCAAGGAAAACCACTCTGATCTCCTATTAAAAAAATTCCCAATTCTCCCTTTGGGGCTTCAACTCTTACATAAAGTTCTTGCTTCGGCAATTCAAAAGTAGGAGAAGGTTTTTTACTAATGAATCGATATTCAAAATCATTCCATTCCGGATCCCTTTCTCTAGCAAAGCACCGGGTTTCTAAATTCTCATAGGGCCCCCCTGGAATTCCTTCCAGAGCTTGTTGAATAATTTTTATAGATTCCCTCATTTCACCGATTCGGACTAAATAGCGAGCTAATGAATCTCCTTCTTTTTGCCAATGGATTTCCCAATCCAATTCGTCGTAACATTCATAATGATCAACTTTACGAAGATCCCATTGGATTCCGGAAGCTCGTAGCATTGGTCCCGATAAACCCCAATTTATTGCTTCTTCTGGACCAATAATGCCTACTCCCTCAACTCGTTCTAAAAAAATAGGATTTCGCGTAATAAGTTTTTGATATTCAGAAACCGCTGTTAAAAAATAATCACAGAAATCCAAACATTTATCTATCCATCCATAAGGTAGATCGGCCGCTACTCCTCCGATACGAAAATAATTATGCATCATTCTCATACCGGTGGCAGCTTCGAATAGATCATATACTAATTCTCTTTCTCTGAAAATATAGAAAAAAGGGGTCTGTGCACCAATATCTGCCATAAAGGGGCCAAGCCATAACAGATGAGAAGCTATACGACTCAACTCTAACATAATTACTCTGATATAACTGGCTCTTTTAGGTACTTGAATATTTCCCAACTGTTCTGGTCCATTTACGGTTATTGCTTCTGTGAACATAGTAGCTAAATAATCCCAACGTGTTACATAAGGTAGATATTGTATAACTGTTCGATTTTCCGCAATTTTTTCCATTCCTCTGTGTAAATAACCTAATATTGGTTCACAATCAATAACATCTTCACCATCTAGAGTAAGGATGAGCCGAAGAACACCATGCATTGATGGGTGGTGAGGTCCCATATTGACTATCATGAGGTCTTTTCTTGTAGTTGTTACATTCATAGGTTATTCCTCGATTCATTCTTTCATGAATTGCTGAAAATGAAAACAAGTTCATTAAAATTCAAGATCGAATAAAAAAATAAAATAATTCAAATTCCTTTTTCACTTAACGAGTTTTTGACTCCCGAATATCCAGCTGACTAATTAATTCTTTATAACGTATTCTATTTTTCTTTGACAAATAAGACAGCAGTCGTTGGCGTTTTCCCAGGATTTTACGTAAACCTCTCTGAGATAAATAATCTTTTCGGTGCAATTCCAAATGTGAAGTCAGTCTTCGTATCTTATTGGTGAAACGAAATACTTGAAATTCAACGGACCCCCTGTTTTCTTCTTTTTCTTCTTGTGAAATAACTGAGATGAATGAATTTTTTACCATAAAACGGATTTTCTATCCTCTTTTTTTTTAATGGATTTTACTGATCAGTAAGAATAATGCTAGTCATTTTAATTTGGTATACACAATAATCTTAATTTCTTTATGAACTCCTAATTTTATCAAATAAAATGAATCAATCCAATTTTCTTTTCAATTTTATTCGTATAGGAATAGGAAAATTAGTATAGGAATAGGAAAGGGTGATATATTTCTACATTTAGAAAAGAGAAACAATTTTGGATCGAAATCTAATAATAAATAAAAAAAGAAAAAATAAGAAGATTCCGTTAATCATTTCTAGATCTATTGGATATTGAAAAATGCATTGAATTAGTATTCATGTATCAGACTGGAAGGTAAGACAATACATAGGTGCAACTCCTTTTTTCATATACCATACATATATGGTACAGAATATATATGAAAAACGCATAATTAACAAATTTGCAATCGTGGATACATATGTATCCTTATCATAGTGAAGCGGCCCCCATTATTGGTATCAAACCAATATCGATTCATACAAGATAAATCTTCTAATCGATAATTAGGCCAAAGAAAGAACTTTAATTTTATTAGTTTCTTTTTATCAAAATGTTTTCTTTTATCCAAAAATTCACCCCAGTTTTTTACGTTGTTGCAAAATACTGGATTTTTATGAATACCATTTCTCTTCCTCGAATTGAAACAAATTAGAATTCTTAATTCTCGACGTCTTTTAGTGGATAAAACCTTTTCGGGAACAAACAACAAATCATAATCATTTTTGTATCTATTTTCAGCCATTTTTGGATGTCTTGCAATGGATTTATCCAAATTAATCTTAGCAACATAGCTTTTTTCTCGGTATATTTGATTAATTTTTGGCTTACTCTTATGAAACAATGAAATATTTAGACTTTGATACATAATCAATTGTCCATCATTTTTTATAAACAAACGAATTGGTTCGATAATTAATATACCTTTTTTCATTAATTCTGTAAGAGTTAAATCCTTTTGAATAATCAAAATATCGAAACTCATTTCTCCCCTTTGAATAGAGGATATAGCAATTTCTCTTGGATTTATTAGTCTAAGTAGGAGACAATATATTTTGATATTATTGATCATTTTTTGATTTAAAGAATCATCCCATCTCAATTGAAAACGTAAATACCTTTTTAGGAAAAAATCAAGCTCTACTTCCGTGTTGCTCTTATATTCTTTTTTCTTTCTACGTTTTTTCATATCGGAGCTTGCATAATCTTCTCCAATATCTTTTTCTTGGTTTGAGAAAAGTGATCCAAGATTCGCTTGATTTTGTGCATCTGATTCAAGATTATCTCGAATTGCGGATTCTTTTTCTTCTTGATTTCGATTCTCTAATTCAATCGATTTTTTTTCATTCGAAAATAGAAAAAGATCCCTTTTGTTCTTTCTAGTGATGTTTTTATTTTCACTAACATTTTCATAAAAATTTAAAAGAAGTAGTTGGATTGGTATGATCCACGGTTTCATAATATATGTATTATAAAGGATCACAAATTCTGGAAAGAACCAAAGGTTTCGATTTGATATGGGACGACTTAGTATTTCTTCATTCATTGCCATCCAATCAAAAAGATCTTTTTTTTTGTTGGATGCCATAATTCCTCCATTTTGGGAAATTTTAAGAAAAAAAAGACCTTTTTGATCCATTTTATCAATTATTTGATAATTATTAAACCCAGTCTTAGTATTTTTATTACCATTGGTATCGATATCAATCCAGGACTCAATATTGACTTTATTTCGAAGACAAAAATCGAAAATTCTCCAATCCAAATATTTTCTATCTGTAAATTTATCTAGATTGAGAATATCATCATTTTCTAAATTAATAGGGATAATACCTCCTGGCATATTAATTAATTTACCTTTTTTATATATCTTGTTGTAATTATAAGAAATCTCTTGTTTATTATTTAAACGTAATGGTGATACATAAATATGTGAATCCTTCTTATTTTCATAATTAATCGATTTATATGAGAAAAGGTCATATCCATAGTATTTTTGAAGGTTATATTTTGAATTTGATAATGAATTTAATTCAAAATCATTTAATTTTTTGTAATTAATTAATATTAATCGATCTTTTTCATCTGAATGCCTTTTGTTTAAATCTTTATTTTGCACTATACGTGTTTGATTGAATCTATTTCGCCATTTGTGTGGTACTAATCGATACCATTTAATCGGAGATAAATCATATTGATAATGACCCCTTAACCAGTTTTTCCATTGAATCATTTCCGAATTCAAAATATTTTTATGTTTTAATTCAGGATAAAAAATTCCTTGTGTTTCAAAATAATCCTTTATTTCATTCTTAAGAAAAAAAGATGTTCCGTGATATTGAAGGACATATCTTAACTTATACAAATTAAAAAATTGCGTTTGATATAATTGGTAAAATACATATGCTTGTGAGAAGGAGGATAATAAAATCTTTGAATTTTTTTTACTAATATCAGAAATTGATTTTTTTTTAGTCCAAATAAAACGAGTTGTATTTTTATTTGTTTTAGCTATTTTTTCTTTATTTGTTTCATTATTGTAAATGTATTTATCGATCATTTTTGTTGAATTATCAAAAAAAAGTTGTGTAGTGATCCTCGGACTATTAATGATACAGATAAGTATATCTATGTATATCCTTTCAATTAAAAATTTGAAAAAAGAATATGATTTACGGATTAATCGAACATTTATTCTTTTGAATTTCTTTAATTTCTGCCAAATATTTTTTATTGATGCTAATAGTTTAGTAGGATAACTTATTTTATCAGAACTCATTTTATTAGAACTAATATTTATATTGATTTCCGGAGTTAAAAATCCTTTTTTATTATCTTTTGTAATTTTTTCTATTTGATTCCTGATTGTGCTGGTTCTATCATCCAGATCTTTCATTTTTTTTTCTGTCAATGAAGAATCTGTCAAATCCATAAATCGAATTTGAATGGACGATTCATTAATCATCCCATTACTGATTACCCCATTTTTTTCTTTTTTAGTTTCACTCAATTCATCTATTTTTCTTAATCCAAATAATTGAATTGGGTTTCTTTTGGAAAGTTCTTTTATTATTCCTTTTAAAAATAGAATGGTTTTCATGACCGATTTTTTTCTTTCTTTTGAAAGGTTTAAAAAAAGATTTATTCTTTCTTTTAAAACCTGTATAACTAAAAAAGGATTCTTTTGTAATTTTATAATTTTTTTTCTGAGTTCTTTAAAAATGGGTTCAAAAAATGAACGTTGTTTTCTGGGAGAACCAAAAGGAACTTCAGTTTCCATTCCCCAAACTGTTAAAAAACAAAAATCGTTTTTTTGCTCTTTATTTCTCAGCGGATCTTTCTGGCGAGGTGGCACTTTAGATCTGTGCCAAGGTTTAAGGTAAAAAGGAAATAGGATCTTTATCTGAATACCGTCTGTCAACCAATTTTTTGGAAATTCGGTTTCTGATAATTGAACACCATTATAGGTGCATTTAACATGGATTTCTCTATTCCAATCTTTTAAGTCCTCAGACCACTCGGGAAATTGAAATAATAATATACGGGCTATATTTTTAGCTATTATCACTGAAG